TGCTTTTGGTGACACAAGGATTTTAAGTCCTCCGCAATTAAGCTATGCCGACGTATCATCTACTGAAGGATCAGTAGCATTTTAATATATTACTTAGGTCTATGTCAATGAAAAGAAACTCAAAAGTAATAAATTAAAAAAGTTTTGGACCGGGAATTTCGTGGATCTTCTAAATAAAAGAAGACTTTCTAAGTTTGAAAATGAAAAATAATATAGATTATAAATAATTCAAATCGATAATAACTAAAAAAAGGTAAGGTATCAAACAGACCTTTTTGGGGAGTAGAGCTGGGGATAGAGGGACTTGAACCCTCACGATTTTAAAAGTCAACGGATTTTCATCTTACTATAAATTTCATTGTTGTCAGTATTGACATGTAAAATGGGACTCTATCTTTATTCTCGTCCGATTAATAAGTTCCACCAAGGATCTATCAGACTATGACGTGAATCATTTGATCAATGAATATTATTTCTTAAATTTCGAATTGATTCACATCATTTCGATTTTGTTTATAAAAAAATAGAAATCGAGATTCAGGTCGTCCGTTTTGAGATCGTTTTGTGTTACCTATATTGTCTAAATATAGGTTTTTCTCCTTCATCCTTTTTGATTTGAAGTTTCGATCGAAGGATTCCTTTATCAACACAAGGTAGTGAACTCCATTTGTTAGAACAGCTTCCATTGAGTCTCTGCACCTATCCCTGTTTTCTCGCTTTCTAAACTCCGGTTTGTTCGCGTAAACCAGGATTTGGCTCAGGATTGCCCATTGTTAATTCCAGGGTTTCTCTGAATTTGAAAGTTATCACTTAGTAGGTTTCCATACCAAGGCTCAATCCAATTAAGTCCGTAGCGTCTACCAATTCCGCCATATCCCCTTTTTTATTAGGCTCTCATTATGATGTCTTTCCATTTTGTCTTATGCCGAAACCTTGGGATTCATTACATTATAGATACTTATCTTATGTCTTTGTTATCTTCTTTCAGTTTTTTGAGCCCCATCCATATTGATTTAGTCTAATCAACAAAGATTCTATCATTTTTGTATTTGCAATTCAATATGGTTATATATTACATAACATCTATATGTTCTTACTTTTCTCATCTTTGTCTTAAATTTTTAAAAATAGTCGAACGGTCGATTGTTTTTTTTTAACTTTCATAAAAAGACATTTATGATTATTATTGAAACTTCGAATTCTACAATGTGCAATGGAAAAAAATTAGAAGTCTCCTTCGTAAATTTGAAATTCTAATAATTCTATACTATTAGAAATCAAATAAAAAGAAAAAAAAGTATAAAATAATAATAATAGTATGAGGTTAGAACAAAAAAACAAGAATTTGAAATCCGATATCATTTACCTTAAAAAAAAAGATTTCTGATCTAATTAAGATTTTCTTAATTTAGAAACTAATGAAATCAAACTGAGAAAGTCAATATACTGCTATATTTTATTATATAAGGTTATGTTTTATTTATTTAATGATAGTCACTATTTATTTGAACTATATTCTGTTCTAGAATATATAGAATATGATTAATTCTAAATAGATAAGGAAAAATATTAATAGAATAGTTAATTGATACGATCTAGTAGTTTAGTGACTTTGTATACATACGCTATTTTGATTTGAGCCCGCTTAGCTCAGAGGTTAGAGCATCGCATTTGTAATGCGATGGTCATCGGTTCGATTCCGATAGCCGGCTTGTCCATATTTTTTCGTTTTTTTTACATGATTTTTCATGTACTTTCAAAATGAAAGAAGATTGAAAAGACTTCTTTCACCTTTTTCCAAGAGTTACCACTCCATTTATATTATGTCATAGAAACTGCCATATAGGAATATCTATTGGGTAAAAGAGTTCGATCTTTGCAAAATAAATAAAGAAAAGAAAGGAAAATTTTTGTGATTTATTTGATTTATATATATTGTATATACAATAAAAAAAATCTGTATATTGAGAAGAATATATCTTCTTACTCTTTGTATTCCAATAGTTTATTGGAGTGTATTTCACGTCATTTATAATTATCATTTAGTTCAGTTTTAATTTTATTTAGTTTTGTACAATTTCAATAAAAAAAGGAGTCTTTATGTCACGTTACCGAGGGCCTCGTTTTAAAAAAATACGCCGTCTGGGGGCTTTACCGGGACTAACTAGTAAAAGGCCTAAGGCAGGAAGCGATCTTAGAAACCAATCACGCTCCGTAAAAAAATCGCAATATCGTATTCGTTTAGAAGAAAAACAAAAATTGCGTTTTCATTATGGTCTTACAGAACGCCAATTACTTAAATATGTGCGTATCGCCGGAAAAGCCAAGGGGTCAACAGGTCAAGTTTTATTACAATTACTTGAAATGCGTTTAGATAACATTCTTTTTCGATTGGGCATGGCTTTGACTATTCCTCAAGCGCGCCAATTAGTTAACCATGGACATATTTTAGTTAATGGTCGTATAGTTGATATACCAAGTTATCGCTGCAAACCCCGAGATATTATTACAGTGAAGGATGAACAAAACTCTAGAACTTTGGTTCAAAATCTTCTTGATTCATCTGCCCCTGAGGAATTGCCAAACCATCTGACTCTTCACACATTCCAATATGAAGGGTTAGTCAATCAAATAATAGATAGGAAATGCGTCGGTTTGAAAATAAATGAATTGCTTGTCGTAGAATATTACTCTCGACAGACGTAAAAAACCTAACTTAAGTAAAAAAAATTACTAAAACCAAGAGTTCGGACAACTCCCCTTTGCCCTCTTTTTTTTAATAAAAAGGCACAAGGTAAGGGATTTTGTCGCGGAATCTTTTTCCTATTCATGTATCATAGATTGGTAGGGAGATTTGGATTCCTTGTTTGCTCTTCCCAGCATTTTCCATATGAAAGAAATTAGGAATAGAGAATCCATTTCAAAATTAAAACAAGGTAGATTTTCTATCTATTCTTTTTTATTGGATTTGATCCATTGTGGTCAATCACGTCAGATTGGCGAATTAGTTGAAAGTACGGAAAGAGAGGGATTCGAACCCTCGGTAAACAAAAGTCTACATAACAGTTCCAATGTTACGCCTTCAACCACTCGGCCATCTCTCCGACATCAGGATTATGACTGAGTATCTGGGTGAATAGCGAGTTATTCATCGTTTTTTAGATTTTGGTTAATAGATACCTTTTTTGACCGGAAAAATTGGAAGTAGATAGAAGGTTTTTTTTTTAATGAGTCCGCTTTTATGTTAGTTCGTACTATACAATTCCTTTGTTTGTGAGAAAATTTTCTCACAAAAGAAAAGGTAAAGGAAATAAAAAGAGTTATAGAATGGATTACTACCTATGCCAAGATCGCGTATAAATGGAAATTTTATTGATAAAACCTTTACAATTGTAGCCGATATCTTATTACGAGTCATTCCGACAACTTCCGGAGAAAAAGAGGCATTTACTTATTACAGAGATGGTGCGATTTGATTATCATTATTTTTTTAGATTTCTCGCCGATTTGGAATAGAAAGAAAAACGAGTATTGAAAAAAAATCTACGCTTTTGAAGGTGAAGTTTATAATAAAAAAAACAATCCCTTCTGTCATGTATCCACGATTAATGCAGCCTTAGATGCTTCAATTGTGTGATAGTATTGAGCAAAAGGTTTTTACCTATGGTTCCCGTATTACAGATCAATCCTACTAGACTAATACAATATACGAATAGGAGGCATAGGGGAAGAAGCACTACGCAGAGAAATCAACAACACGAAAACTTTCTTCAAACTGCTTCCCTTTCTTCTTCTTCTTTGGGATTGGGACTAATTAAAATGGTTGGAACAATAAACATCCATCTCGTTCGTACTTTGGATACCCGTATAACCATTGAAGACTGTTGAAGTGACTAATTCCTGGAAATTTAGGGGCGTTGAGAACAAAGAAATTTTTAGAGTTTCCTTTTTTATTTTTATCTAGCATGAACCTACTTGGTAGTAAGAAAAGATCTTTTGCAAGAAGGTTGGCTAGGGATTTCTTGTAAAAACATTAGCCCCGCTTAGTTCATAATGACATCACATTTTTCCATATATTATTTTCATTATGCACCTAAAGGAGGAGCCGTATGAGATGAAAATCTCACATACGGTTCTGAAACGGAGAATTCGTTAAAGCGAATGACGACCGTAACGGATGTCGGCTCAATCTGAAGGAAATTATGCGGAAGCATTACAGAATTATTATGAAGCTATGCGACTAGAAATTGACCCCTATGATCGAAGTTATATACTCTATAATATAGGCCTGATCCACACAAGTAATGGGGAACATACCAAAGCTTTAGAATATTATTTTCGGGCATTAGAACGAAACCCTTTTTTACCACAAGCTTTTAATAATATGGCTGTGATCTGTCATTACGTGCGACTATCTCCACTATAGAAAAAAAAGAACGAACAGCTAGTTAATTAAATACTAGAAACACAAAAAAAAGGCTTTCTACATAAGCATCGTCCAAAACGATTTTTTATCAGCTGTAGCAAATAAATAAACTTCATCGATCAAAATATGAAGTGAAGACTAGATATGCCTAAATCCTTTCTTTCTATGGATAAAAAAAGATTGAATTGATAGAGGAAGCACCGTAAAGATCAATTGGAAAGGTTTTGGACCGATACAACAAGAGCTGTTTATTTATCTCATAATATGATATAAATCTTAGGAATCTACTTATGTAATAGAGGAGATCCCCTAAGGTATTGAACAGCGGTGTAGCATCAGATCCTAAAGACAGTAAGTCTTTTTCTTTTTTATGAAGTATGAAAAAGTCTTTTTCAAAGATTCTATATCAATTTTTATATGAAAGCGGGATAGTTACCTTTCGGAAAATTCTAATATCTAATACCAGTGGACATGCTTTTTTTTTTCTGAAGGTAGGAGAAAAGATAAAACTTATTATATTAATTAATATATTAATGAAATCAAAATGAAAGTTTGAAACTCATGTAATTACTCT